AGATGACAGACCCATTCTCTGTATTATCAATAGGATCTATTATAACAAGTCACACACTCATATTCCGGAAATACCGAAACAAAAGAATTTCGCGGTCGAACTGCCGGAAGTGCCTATAAATCCTAGTCCTACCTAAGTGATGAATTTTGGATCGAAAAGCGAGGACTTCATGATTTTGATGGACCTAGTTCATTGAAATTCCATCCAATACAACGGAAGAGTTATAAATTTCCAAAATAATAGATAGGAATACCGCGAATAAAGCCATTGCGACACCCATCAAAGGGGTAGTTCCCCATCCAGGAGCTACTTTACCATATTCCGAATTCAAGGGTTTCAATAAACCCCCTAGACCTGTTTTTCTTGGTCTTGGACCAGATCGAGAATTGCCCTCAAAGGTTTGTGTAGCCATAAATCCTATTGCATTGGTTGAGATCTGTTGACTTTGTATACCATTACACTGTAAATAAATCATCTTATCATAGATCCGTTGTGATCTTGAAATTATAAAATAATGGAAACAGCAACCCTAGTCGCCATCTTTATATCTGGTTTACTTGTCAGTTTTACCGGGTACGCCTTATATACCGCTTTTGGGCAACCCTCTCAACAACTAAGAGATCCATTCGAGGAACACGGGGACTAGTTGAAGTAAAGTAAAGAGCCTCCCTTGTTTCGTGGGAGGCTCTTTACTTTGACTTCAATTGAGTATAATCAAACATTATTTTGCCCTTTTAGTCGGAACCTTAGGTGGTTCTCGAAAAAAGATAGCGAAAAAAATGATTCCTAGAGTCGACACTAAGAGGAATGTATAAACCAATGCTTCCATAAATTTGATCGTGGTTTACAATTATAGCTTCCACACCTGTTCATTTGGTTTGGGATTATCTCCCAGATAAAGATAAGAGTCAAATAAAAATCAGCAATTCAACTCAAGATTTCTCTCGTAACCTATAGAAAAACCAAATCACAAAAATACAATACAGGTGAAAGATACCAGATCAATCTTGTATCAGACTACCTGTCTCCTTGTAGTTGGATCTCCAAGTTTTTGGAACGCCCCAAATTCCACTTGAGCATCCAAATCCGGGTCAATACCAGCAAAAACATCTCTGAATAAGGTTCTAGCTCCATGCCAAATATGTCCGAAAAAGAAGAGCAAAGCAAAGGAAGCATGTCCAAAAGTGAACCAACCCCTCGGACTGCTACGAAAAACACCGTCGGATTTCAAAGTAGCACGATCTAATTCAAAAATTTCACCTAATTGAGCGCGTCTAGCATATTTTTTCACAGTTGCAGGATCACTATAACTGACTCCATTGAGTTCGCCGCCGAAGAACTCAACGGTGACTCCTACTTGTTCGACACTATACTTAGATTCTGCCCTTCTAAAAGGCACATCGGCTCTCACAATTCCGTCTCCATCTACCAAAACCACTGGAAATGTTTCAAAAAAAGTAGGCATACGACGTACAAAAAGTTCACGCCCCTCTTTATCTCTAAAGATAGGGTGTCCTAACCACCCAACAGCTATTCCATCCCCACTGTCCATTGAGCCCGCTCTAAATAATCCCCCTTTTGCTGGATTATTGCCAATGTAATCATAAAAAGATAATTTTTCGGGAATTTTAGACCAAGCTTCGGAAAAACTCTGATTTTCCACTAGTCCGGCACCAACCCTTCGATATATTTCTTGTTGGAAGTATCCCTGATCCCATTGATAACGAGTGGGGCCGAATAATTCGATGGGAGTAGTTGCTGAACCATACCACATAGTTCCAGCAACTACAAAAGCTGCAAAAAAGACAGCAGCAATACTACTGGAAAGAACGGTTTCAATATTACCCATACGTAATCCTTTGTATAGGCGTTGGGGCGGACGGACACTAAGATGAAATAGGCCCGCTAATATGCCCAATGTCCCCGCTGCAATATGATGAGAGGCTATACCTCCCGAAACAAAAGGGTCAAAACCCTCTACGCCCCAGGCAGGACTTACAGATTGTACTTTTCCTGTTAGTCCATAAGGATCGGACACCCATATTCCAGGACCATACAAGCCTGTTACATGAAATGCACCAAACCCAAAACAAGCTAAGCCTGAAAGAAATAAATGAATTCCAAAAATCTTGGGCAAATCCAAAGAGGGTTTTCCCGTACGTTCATCACGAAATATTTCTAGATCCCAATACACCCAATGCCAGATGGCTGCCAAGAAGCACAAGCCGGAAAACACAATATGTGCCCCGGCCACACCCTCATAACTCCAAATACCCGGATTTGTTACAGTCCCCCCTGTGATATTCCAACCGCCCCATGAATTGGTTATTCCTAAACGAGTCATGAAGGGTATAACAAACATACCCTGTCTCCACATTGGATCAAGAACGGGGTCAGAGGGGTCAAAAACTGCTAATTCGTATAGAGCCATTGAACCCGCCCACCCAGAAACGAGAGCTGTATGCATTATATGAACAGCAAGCAACCGGCCGGGATCATTCAATACGACGGTATGAACACGATACCAAGGTAAACCCATGAAAATACCCCCTTCGAAGAAAAATAGATACTATGTAACTTTATCGCATTGGAAAAGACTATGCTATAGACTTCCGCCTTTCAGTTCAGTGGATTATTTCGAATGAAGGGCTCCTAGTTCTTTTTTGTTGGTAATAGGTAATAATGGAACAATTCTGTTAGTCTGTTAGTAAGAACAAAGAAAAGCAGATCTATTCTATACCCGATAAGTACCAATACGCAATGGGGCATTTTCTATGAATATGAACATATGAACAAATGCATAGAAATTTATTTAGCGTTCGAAGAACCCGACCCCTTCATAAGATTTTTCCCTTATTCATTTCATCTTCCTAGATGAACTTTTTCATATTTTGAAAACAATAAAAAAAATCATTTTGACATTTCCACATAAAAGTGAAATCTTATACTTGACTCTTTTCTCTCTCATTTATGCCTGTTGGTGTTCCAAAAGTTCCTTTTGAGTTTTTTGAGGGTGAGGATATTGACGAAGAAAAAAAAAGGGGGGCTAAGCCTCAGACTAGGAAGCCGGCTTGTTATCCTATTCATTTGATTAACGATTCGCCTCGGGATAGGGCTAACAATTATCCTGGGGATAACGATAACTATAGCGATGATGATCCGTTTAACAATTATCCTGGGGATAATGATAACTATAGTGATGATGATCCGTTTATTAACATTAACAATTATCCTCGGAAAAACGATAACAATAGTGATGATGATCCGACTAGCCCTTGGATTGATTTTAGTAAGTTCCCTACTAAAGATGAGAAAACAAAGGAAAAGCAACCAAAGCTGGAGTGGATTGACCTATAGTGCGACTTGTCAGACATATTGGGCCATATGGGATTTCCCCGTTCTCTCCTCCGATCGAGATACCTCTGCTTCGCCAAAAAAATTGATGAAACTATCAAGAATTTGGAGCGTGAAGTGCAATTAGATCCATTCTTTGAGGGATCAATATTCATAGTATCAATTAGAAATAGAAGAGAATTTATGGTTGGCTTGGTTGAACCAATAAAATGAAGTATCCAGGCTCCGTTCAGAAAATACTCACTTGGTAATATGGACATGAAATGAATAAAAAAAAAAAAGTCGTATCAAAAAGAAATGGTATTGGGAGCATTTGTACTATATATATAAATAAAAATCGGTTGGACCCTTACCCGGAGTAGAGCATAAACCTAAAAAAATAGAAGAGGCCCATTCAGGAACAAGAAAATAACAGAGTCCTAATTTGGAAATGAAACAATACATCAATGAGAGGGTAATTCGAGATAAGTTTATAGGGGGTAGAAAAAAAAAAGCCCTTCTATAAAATAAAATAGAAAAAGGCCAACATATTGATTTTTTTTTGCAATTTTTTGAACCGTATGCATTCAAAGGTGCGTGTACGGTTCCTAAAGGATAGCATTTTGTCCTAATCACCCGACTTCATCGAGAAAGATTAATTTTTTTAGGAAAACCTATTAATAAAGAGAGCGGTAACCTCGTTGCGGGTCTCATAGCATATCTCAGTACGAACGATAGTACCAGGGATATTTTTTTGTATATAAACTCGCCGGGCGGGTTAATGCGACAAGGAATGGCTATTTATGATTTGATGCATGCGTCGCCCGTAGATGTATACACGGTATGCATGGGAAAAGCCTGTGGAATGGCTTGTTTCATTCTATTCGGAGGAGCACCTACCAAACGCATAGCATTCCCTCACGCTTGGCGCCAATGATTTTTTATTTGTATTTGATAGAAAAAAGAAGACTATGCCTTCGCCATATGAAATATGAAAAAGATTATTGAGTAAAAATAGCATGGCACGTCGAGTTCGGTATGAGTAAACAAACTATTATTGTTTTTCATAACATGAGATTTTGTATCGGGAGAGTAGTATGAGACAAAATAGATTTCCGATTTTTTCTTATCTATCGGGAGTTTATTTCAGCGTCACAATTTTTTGTTTTAGCGCCAGAATTCTTTTTCCACTTCACTTCTCCTATTTATATTATCAAAGTCAAAGAGTACTAAAAAAAAAAAAAAGAAACTTTGGGATTGCTGAATCACAGACGAGAAAACTTCTAAATTCCATATAGAAATAGAAAGCAACGGAACCATCATAGTATTTTTGAATTCTACCGAAAGGAAGGGTGGTAAATGGATCACTTAATGATCTGGATCTGATAGATCCTATTTTTTTTTTTTTCTCTTTTTCGCGCTGGAAGGGACGAAAGGTAAATTCCATTGGATAGCCGTATGCAATACAGAATAAATGCCTGTACGGTTGTTCAATTTTCTCTATTCTTTTTATCTCTTTCCTTCGCCCGAGGGTGCAAGATATGATATAAAGTAGAGGAATTCTTCATTGTTTTATATCATCAGGGTAATGATGCGCCAACCTCGCGGTAAGTTTTCAAAAATCCGCAAAAGACACCCTTTAAAAGAAATAGAAGTGTTGTTTTACTTACGCAACCAGATGGAAGAGGCTTATGCACGACATACGCACAAAACCCGGCAGGTTATACACGACGACATCCAAAGAATGGCTTATATGTCAGCAGAAGAAGCCCAAGCTCATGGAATTATTGATATTATAGGAGACGACACCCTCGGGAAGTATGACGAGTATGACGAAGAAAACTAAAAACACAACAAAAACTGGCCCTAGAGATAAGGATCTGCAGCGGAAACGCGGGTAAATCCTTTATTCTGCTTCAAATCAACGTTCAAAATGGCTTTCTTTTTTTTTTTTTGCTAATTCCATTTTTGAACGTTGATAAGATAAGATCCTTCTATTTTGCAGCACCTTAATATGGCCTTGATAAGATAAGATCCTTCTATTTCGCAGCACCTTAATATGGCCTTAATATGGCATAGACTTACTAATTACTAATTCCGTTTTAGATTTTCTATTTTAGGAGGTTTATGTTGTATTTTTCTCTTTTCTATTTATTCTTAATATATTTTTTAAGAATTAGAAAAAGAATAGGATTTTCTATTTCTGTTTTCTTTTTCTATTTATTCAAAATATTATTAAGAATAATAAAGAAGAAAAAATAAAAGGAAAAAAAAAAGGGTTACCCGCCTTTTACATAAGAAGCTACTCTGTGGTAAAACTTTCGAGTAGAGAGAAACTTATGCACGAATGAATTCTCAAAATTTCATATATAATATAGAATTATATTATTTACCATTTTTTTTACTTTGAAACCAAAAGAGGTCAACATGATAAACATGACCACTCGATGCCAAAAGAAACTCCTTTTGGCAAAACTTCCAAGCATCCGCATAGTTATGCGGGAGGTTCCTATTTTTTGTAATTACATAAACAAAGAATTCAGTCCTGTTCTGGAAAGGGCTATCCAGTCTTTTTTTGCTTGGGCCTTATCCCAATTCCTCCAATGGAGAACCTGGATAATCCCCAGAGCTGCGAAGGTCATAAATATTATTTTGACCTCGCGCATTTTTTGGATCATAATTCTTGTGTTTTTTGTTGTTTGGGTTTTAGATCTTATTGGCAAAAAGTGCACTCAAGATGACCTTGTAAAGAGAATCGAAAACGAATACCAAAACCAAAAGAAGATTGAATGGAAGTGGGTCTAATACATTTCTTTTTGAGTTTTTTTTTATTTGAAACCCTACTGCATTTAGAACTCTATATGCACTAGGGCTTCAAATGGATCAGATCCGCAGATGTCTGAAGCAGAAAGGAAAGTACATCTTTTCTTTTTTTACCGCGTTAAACGTTAAAAGAAAAATAAGGTAAATAACCCTCTGGTTAGGATCTATCTAAACCAGCCCCCTTTTTTGTATTGTATACAATTCAAGATGCCAACTATTAAACAACTTATTAGAAACACAAGACAGCCAATCAAAAATGTCACAAAATCCCCCGCTCTTCGGGGATGTCCTCAGCGTCGAGGAACATGTATTAGGGTGTATGTGCGACTCGTTCAGATCATGAGCTGGAACAAAAAAAAAGAAGCATTTTCCCAGTCTCAATGACCAGTACCAATCAATAGGATGGAATTCTTCCAGTCATTATCTAAAAAAAGAAAACCCCCGTTGTGTTGTGTATAAAATTTATGGTTTCCATTGGTGCAAATCCAATCACCTTAATTGGAAATGAAAAGCAATTCCCCTTTGGTAGCAAATGTATCCATTAAGCGGGGGATTGAGTAGTTAAGAAGCATAAATAAAGCGCTCTCACTCTTGCAAGAACGGATGAACAGGGTCAGCAACCTAGCCAACTTTCATAATGAAATGCCGTTACTATATGGGTAGATCTCATTGTGAAAAGATCTATTATTGGACAATTCATGGGTAGAGTCAAAGAATGTGAACTGTACAAGTTACTAATAGCATTGATTAAATCGGGAAGGGGGCTCCGGCGTATAGAGAGGACCTCACCGTTTACGAAGTAACCATAGAAACGAAGGAACCCACGATTTATTTATCCCTTTCCCTTTACTATCGAATTTCTACTTTAAATAACTACTCAATTGAAATTGTAGTATTTCTTTTTTCATACCTAGTCTCGATACAATTTCTTATTTCAGGTGAAATGCTCGTAAAAAAATCGTGGTTGGGAAGGTCATAGTAGCAAAAGCCATTGGAATTTTTATTTTATACATCGGACGAATCCGTTTTGTTATTAATGGACGAGGGGGAAATGACTGAAAGAAAAGAAATCAATTAGTTATTCAGCACATCAAAGTTTCAGTTGATTCAATGACCAGAACTATACGAGGTTATATAGCACGGAGACGTAGAAAAAAATCTCGTGTCTTTGCATCAAATAATCGGGGGGCTCATTCAAGACTTACTCGAAGTATTATACAACAAACCATAAGAGCTTTGGCATCTTCTCATCGGGATAGGGGCAGACAAAAGAGAAATTTTCGTCGTTTATGGATCACTCGGATAAATGCAGTAATTCGGGAGATTTGGGTATCCTATAGTTATAGTCGATTAATAAATGATCTGTACAAGAGGCAATTGCTTCTTAATCGTAAAATACTTGCACAAATAGCTATATCAAATACAAATTGTCTTTACATGATTGCCAAGGAGATCAGTAACTAAGGTAAGGTAAGAGGGTTGGAAGCAATCGACCGGAATGATTGAAACGTAAACGGAGATCCCCGGAGAATGGGCTCCGGGAAGGTTATAGTAAAAATGAATCTGATTATGATAAATTAGTAAAAAAAAGTATTTCTTTTTTCTTATAATTTTTTTACGATTTTACGATGTGTCAATTCAATCTGAATTCTCGAATTTTTCGAACAAAATATCAACCCCTGGTTGGGATTCGAATTGGATGGAATTTAGGTTCAATCAATTGAGAAATTGTCCTTTTTCTTTTTGGTTCGAGGACCTCTCGTTCTATTTTTTCTAGGAATAGGCTTGTTTTTATCAAATTTTTTCTTATAGTTAATAAAAGGTAACGAGGATAAAATACGAGCTTGTTTTATGGAAGTAGTTATTAATCGTTGTTGTTTCAAAGTCACTCTATTCACTCGTCTAGATAATATTTTTCCTTGATCACTAATAAATCGAGTAATTAAACTCAGATTTCTATAATCAATTCGATCCCCTGATCCAATTGGGGGCAAACGCCTACGAAAAGATCGCTTGGATTTAAGAAAACGCTTGGATTTATCCATGGTTTATTCCTTATCTCTAAAATCCTATTTCTGAATTCTCATTTATGATTTGACGGAAATAGGAGTTGATTGGTTTATGGTTTATTTGAAATAGATTATTATATAGATTATTATATGGAATTTGAATTTTATGAATCTGTTCCCATTTCTTGAATAGAGGGTACATACGCGCGCTCTTTCAAATTATTTTTTTATCTCCACATGAAGCGTATGTTTGTAACAATAGGGACAGAATTTTCTCAATTCTAATCGACTAGGTGTATTGTGTCGATTCTTTTGGGTGATATATCTGGAAATTCCAGAGAACTTCTTATTAATATCGTTTCGGACACAACTCTTACATTCCAAAATCACTCTTATTCTAACATCTTTACCCTTGGCCATGAACCTCCTTTGAGTTTTGGATTCACTCAATTCTTTCATTTTGATCCGAAACGAAAAAAAAAAAAAAGAAGTAATACAAAGATTTCTAACTATCAATTATTTAGAATCTCAGTTATAGTATATAGTAATAGTAGTATTTTTTTTTTTATGATTTTGTTGCCCCGGATCCCATTTCCGCTCCCCCTCTATGAATTCGAACCCAAGCACAAGTTTTGATGCGATTGAATACCCATTTTCTCTTTCTTTAATACTAAAATAAAAAAGAAAAAACTGACATCAAAGAAAAAAATAAAGAAAGGAAGAAAAAAGCGAGGGCTGAGTCACAGATAATTTATTCTATCTGGAATCTTCTTAAGCCCTTCCCATGTCAATAACTAAAATGAAAAAAAGGGGAATGTCAACGCATCCGGGAATAGACGATTGATCTCTATCAATAAACCTGCCAAAGACCCAAACCATAGAGTACTTAGCACAGGTGCCACAGAGAGATATGTTTTTATATCTCGCATTGAAAATACTCCTTTTTTTTATAATACGTATAGGATCAGATGCATATGTGGTTAAGGAGCAATTGTATTTGTAGGCGAAATTCCTAAGGAAAACTAAAAGGGATAGACAAAGAAAGACCCGGTAAATGAAATTGACCTTCCCTTACAAGACAAGAGAAAAAAGGACCTTTCCCTCTTTGTGGAACATTCCCAAGAAATCTTTTTTTTTTTTATTATATCTTATTATAAATTATATTTGATCCATGAGATCAAAAATAATAAATAACAAGAGAGTTTGGATATCAATGAAGGAAATAATGATGTGGAAAACAAGACACGGATTCTCTACAATGACAGAGTAGCAGTAGGTCAATTAAAAGGGATGTAGCGCAGCTTGGTAGCGCGTTTGTTTTGGGTACAAAATGTCACGGGTTCAAATCCTGTCATCCCTACCTAATGCGTATCCTATGAACATTAATGAAGGATCAATAGCGATCAATCAAAATTGGACCTACCAAATCTTTGAGTTTATGAGACTATGATCCATGCAAAATCTATTGGGAGTACAATTAGAATCCTTTTCTTTAGGATCTTATCTATTGTGATAAGAAAGCGCTCTTAGTTCAGTTTCGGTAGAACGTGGGTCTCCAAAACCCAATGTCGTAGGTTCAAATCCTACAGGGCGTGATTCCACTCTTCTTAGGTCAAATGAAATTACAATGAAATTGCTTTATTTACTTGATAAACAATCTGAATTTGACCCCCTCCTTAGCTTTAATCCGCAGGAGGTCAATCAAAAAAAAAGAGAGGTTGCTTAATCAAAGGTCCAACTGATCCCCGCGTCTGTATTGTAAATATGCAGTTATGAATAATCCAGCCAAAGTAATAGGAATTAGACCTAACACGATTCCAAATAGTAAAACTTCA